AATTAGGTCTCAACAAAAAAATCGATGCTTTACTACCAATCACAAGTTTCATGTTGGACGCAGTATTCATACTGGAAATTACGATCAAGGATTGCTCTATCAATCCCCCTCTACTTCAGAGAGACCTTCTGAAACATTTTTCAAATACAGAAGTTCAGTATCTTCTCACGAATTAGTGAATTAGGCAGGGTCTTTTTGTGCAGAATAAGAAAGAGCAGGTCAATCTTCATAAAATTCATCGTAAATGTGAAATACTCATAAAAATGTAGGAGAGATCAAAAAGATGCAGGGTCGTTCATCTGCTTGTTTAGTCAAGCATGAACTAGTTCATAGATCTTTGGGCTTCGATTACCAAGGAATAGAGACTTTAGAAATAAAGCCCGGGGATTGGTACTCCATTGCTGTCATTTCATATGTATATGGTTACAATTATCTACGTTCCCAGTGTGCCTATGATGTAGTGCCGGGCGGATTGTTAGCTAGTGTGTATCATCTTACGAAAGTAGAGTGTGGTATGGATCAACCCGAAGAGGTATGCATAAAAGTATTTGCCCCGAGGAGGAATCCTCGAATCCCGTCTGTTTTCTGGATTTGGAAAAGTGCTGATTTTCAAGAACGGGAATCTTATGATATGTTGGGAATCTCTTATGAGAACCATCCACGCCTGAAACGTATCTTGATGCCTGAAAGTTGGATAGGCTGGCCCTTACGTAAGGATTATATTGCCCCCAATTTCTATGAAATACAAGATGCTTATTGAATGATAAGAAACTTATCTTCACTTCTACTACTCCAGATATTCAAGGAGTCTTTTTACGTTCTGTTCTAAATGAAATAGAGTAACCGGACTCTAATTCGTATTATGAATGGGCTAATCTAATAAAGGAAAGGGGCTTCATTTATATTTCCCAATTTGGAAGATATCGATTTCGGATGAGTAGAGCCAAGCCAATAGGATGAATCAAAAAAGAAAAAAAGAGTTCTGCACCATGAACTTTGTACCGCGCACATCACTTAGATGGGCCCTGGAAAGTCGCGTAGAAGGGAGTGAAGAAATAGAATATGAAAGAAAATATGAAATTCAGAAATGAAAAGAATCGGATTTTCTTTGTACTGTATTTGAAATGAATCCTATCTATTTCTATCCTTCAACTCCTCTCTCTAGACTAGACTTTTGGGTTTTTCATCCAATCCAAGCCAACAAACTTCGGATATGTATGAAGTATTAACATTCTTTTTGAGCGGGAGGAGGTCCAGTATAAACAAACAAAAAAGAAGAGGTAATAGAATTTCATTCTTTTCTTTACCTTACTTACCTTACCCATTTCAAATAAAAAAAGAGGATATCTATTTATATACCTAGATGGATAAGTATGTATCGCGGTCTAGACGATTAAGAAATATGGATCGGGACCATATCGATTCATTTGGATGAATCTCCTTTTGATACATTAACCACGTGTCAGGAACCAGATTTGAACTGGTGACACGAGGATTTTCAGTCCTCTGCTCTACCAGCTGAGCTATCCCGACCATTCTCGATGCATCATCCTCCTAGAGGACTTGGGTCTATGTCAATTAAAGAGACTCAAAAAACATTACAAAATCTTACCTAGGTCCTGGAATTTCTTGTACCTTAAAAAAGAAGACTTTGTATAAGAGTAATGATATTACTGTGAATGATTCAATAGTGGAGATTCCTTGCCCAGCCCATTCATAATCTGTTCATTTGTACGTACATCATATCTATCACAAAACTTGTGATAAGAGAGAAACATTTCTGGTCGGGCCCATTTGTGAAAGGGTAGGGTGAATGAGAAACATAACGAATTTTGAAGAACTGACAAAAAAGAGGGATAAATGGTTGGGGGGAAAATGGGCCTTTTTTATTGGGGATAGAGGGACTTGAACCCTCACGATTTTTAAAGTCGACGGATTTTCCTCTTACTATAAATTTCATTATTGTCTGTATTGACATGTAGAATGGGACTCTATCTTTATTCTCGTCCGATTAATCAGTTCTTCAAAAGATCTATTAGACTCGGGAATGAATGATTTGATCTCTGAATATTCGATTCTTCCTTCAACTTGGAATCAATTCACAATCCTTCTATTCTGAAATTTTTCATATAAAAAAATACTGATTCGAGTCGTGATTAATCGTTTGATGTTTCAGTATGTATACGTACGTATACAAGGTCATCCTTTCTGTCGTTTGGATAGAAGGAAAGAATTCCCCTACCAATCCAGTCAACTCTATTTGTTAGAACAGCTTCCATTGAGTCTCTGCACCTATCCTTTTTCTGTTTTTGATTCTCGCTTTCTGAACCTTGTTTTCTGAACACAGGATTTGGCTCAGGATTGCCCATTTTTAATTCCAGGGTTTCTCTGAATTTGGAAGTTCTCACTTAGTAGGTTTCCATACCAAGGCTCAATCCAATCAAGTCCGTAGCGTCTACCAATTCCGCCATATCCCCGCCGAGAAATCATTGTGATCCCCCCTCTTTCATTTATGTTGGAACCATTGAATTCGTTAGATACTGATTTCTATATCAAATCAGTGTCTGCTTCTATTTTCTACCCATCTTCTTTCATCTCTATGGGGGAACCAGGTCCAATCAGAAATGATTCTATCATTGATGTATCCGCAATTCAATACGGATGGATATATCCCACATATACATGTCTCTCTCCCTCTCATTTTTCCTGCTCGATTTGGAATACCGGAACGGTCGATATTGATTCTTCTTTTTTTTTCGTTCTATCTCCCCTCTTTCCGAATGAAATTCGTGGGAAGATCTCATTATGATCTGGATTGTATCTTATCCTTTCCTTAGGACCGATTCGCTCTAATTCGAATAGGATTAGAATATAGAATCCGTTATAACTAATTCTAACTAATATAGTTAGAGTCTAACATTTGATTTTGCATTTTGAATTCAATTCAAAAGGAAAGAAATTCGAAATCAAATCAAAGAAAAGAAATAGAAATTTCTAATACTAATATTAGTCTATAGATATTATCTTTCATCCGTTCTGAAATAGATATTTTCTATCTATTCTTAATATTTTATATCTATTCTTAACTATATAAGATATATAAACTATATAAGAAGCTTCTTATGATATTAATTAACCATATTGGATTTCATAGAATTCTATGAAATTCATATGAATTGGCAATTTCAATTCATATGAATTGACTATTCATAATTTTATAGTTAATAGTAGTTAAGTCACTAGCAGTTTAGTTAATACTTAATGATAATTATTAAGAATTAATGAATAATTAATGATAGTAAGGGTTCCGGCAGTTGAACGAATTCCTATGCACTGTTTCTGTTATGCGAGCCCGCTTAGCTCAGAGGTTAGAGCATCGCATTTGTAATGCGATGGTCATCGGTTCGACTCCGATAGCTGGCTTTTCTCTATTTGTCCGATTTTTTCCATGATTGATAGTATTTCCTTGATCTCAAGGAATATTGAAAAGACTCCTACCTTTTTTCTTTTACAAAATCACCGATCTATTATGTTGCGGGAACGTCCAACTATGAATAAAAAACGGATTGGGGCAGTTAAATCTCTACAGAACAAATCAAGAAAAGGATCTTTAACTTCCTCCTTAAATGTATATATATACATATGTATATATATATACATATATACAAAGCTATATACATATATACAAAGCAATCCAGATATTGATCCAATTCATCTCATTCTTCTTTGTAGTATTTCACTTCAGTAGATTTATCTTCGTTTATCGTTTAGTTCAGTCTGAATCTAGGTTTATTCTATAAAATGAAATTTCAATAAAAAAAAGAAAAAAAGGAGTCTTTATGTCTCGTTACCGAGGACCTCGTTTCAAAAAAATACGCCGTCTGGGGGCTTTACCGGGACTAACTAGTAAAAGACCTAGACCCGGAAGTCATCTTAGAAGAAAGAAATCGCATTTCAGGAAAAAATCTCAATATTGTATTCGTCTACAAGAAAAACAAAAATTGCGTTTTCATTATGGTCTGACAGAGCGACAATTACTTAGATATGTTCATATCGCTGGAAAAACTAAAGGGTCAACGGGTCGGGTTTTACTACAACTACTTGAGATGCGTTTGGATAACATCCTTTTTCGGTTGGGTATGGCTTCGACCATTCCTGGGGCCAGGCAATTAGTTAACCATAGACATATTTTAGTTAATGGTCGTATAGTAGATATCCCGAGTTATCGCTGCAAACCCCGAGATATTATTACTACGAGGGATGAACAAAGATCCAGAGCTCTGATTCAAAATCATATTGATTCATCCCCCCGCAAGAAATTGGCAAAACATTTGACTTTTCACTCATCCCAATATAAAGGATTAGTAAATCAAATAATAGATAGGAAATGGGTCGGTTTGAAAATCAAAGAGTTACTAGTCGTAGAATATTATTCCCGTCAGACCTAAACCTAACTAAAATAACAAAGCTTCGGACAATTTTGTCCCCCCCTTTTTCGCAAAAGTCAAGTAAAAGGGGGTTTCATCCGGATTTGTCTCCCATTCACATATCACAAATGGGTCGGTAGTGAGATTTTCATCTCTTTCTACTCTTTCTGGTCGGTATTGGTATTTCCGTACCGCAGTAATTAGTTAGGAAGAATCTCTATCAAATAAAGGTCTTACTCTTGGAATAATGGTATCAATAATTGTTATTTGATTTAATACATTGCGGTTGGTAACCCTGGTGAATTAGGTGAAGGTACGGAAAGAGAGGGATTCGAACCCTCGGTAAACAAAAGTCTACATAGCAGTTCCAATGCTACGCCTTGAACCACTCGGCCATCTCTCCTACAGAATCTTAGGATTCTTGCCCAGAAACCGAGTGAATATCGAGTCATTCATATTACTCCAATACAGGTACGACCAATTAATGAAATTCTCAATAGAAAACTTCTCCTCAAAGCAAAGAAAGATCTTCGAAGACTCGAGGGATAAAAAAACTTCTCGAGTTCTCAGAAT